GTTGATCCAATTTTATGGATTCACCCTCTGAAACAAGAACTTCTGGCCCCGGAGGGATAATATCAACCACTTCACGTCCATCCGACGGATCTGTTATGGTTATTTCATACCCCCCTTTTTCTTTTCGTATGATTTTACTTACTATGCCCGACCCTGTAGCATTATAAACTGTATTGTTACTCTTGCTTCCGTCGGGATAAATCTGTCCCCTTCCCCTATTACCCCCTATGTATATAGGATATTTTAAGAAGTGAACATCTTTCTTAGTAGCGGGGTCGGGGGAAAGAATAGGAAAGGTGATTTCACTATATTTCTGACCGGGGACAGGCCCTATCACAAGAATATTTTGTTTATTAGGGCGATAGCTCTGAAAAGACAAATTGCCTATCTTTTCTTTCATCTCGGGAGAAATACGATCGGGAGGAGCTAATTCAAACCCCTCCGGTAAAATAAGAACAGCCCCCACATTCAAACCCCCTTTCTTACCATTAGCAAGAACTTGTTTCACTTGCTTATCATAAGGAATTCGAACAACTGCTTCAAATACAGTATCCGGGAGTACCGCCTGTGGAACCTCAATATCCACGGGCTTGTTAGCTAAATGGCAGTTGGCACAGACAATACGCCCAGTCGCTTCTCGTGGATTTTCATAACCCTGCTGCGCAAAAATGGGATATGCACTTGAAATGGATGTCCGAGTTATGATATATATCATGAGTGATACGGAAATAGATCGAGTAATATGTTCCTTTATCCAAGAAAAAGTCTTTCTAGTTTGCATGGTCTGATCATTGATCTGAAAATTTCTACAATAAATTTGGCGGGTCTCTAGTATAGTTCCCTGTCCACGATTCTGCTATTTATTGGAATCATTTTACTAGAATACTATAGTATAAGTATACTATGAAAATAGTATGAAAATCGCCTGTTTTTAATACTTCTGTAGAGCTACAAAGCAAGAAACATTCTAATTGGATTAATATCGGCGGATCTTTTATCAATCATTCATTGAATGATAAATAACTACAAGTGACGGAGATACACGATTTAAATAATGAAAAATCCAATATTTAAAAATAGTATCGAGAATAACTGGAAAAGTGGAAACAAGACCAGATATAATTTGATCATTATGACCAAATCCAAAATCTTTGTAGACAGAACCAATCATTAGTTCCCAACCATGGGGTGAATGAAATCCGATACATAAATCGGTTAATAAAAGAATAAAAAAAACTTTGACTGTATCACTTAAGTTATATAGGAATTCTTGAGTCCAAGAGTTAAGAATAACAAGTTCTTGATTACCTAAAATAGAATAACCGGTTAGAATAACAAAACAGATTAGATTTGTTGAGAAGTGCAAAATCGTATGGATACGATCCTCATTGTGTATCTTGATTAATTGGATCGTTTCTTTGTGGATTTCTATAGGAAGCTTTTGTAGATGTGTCTCCGAGTATTCCTTGATCATTTCTTCCAAGAAGAGGATTTCCTCTAATTCTATGAACTTTTCTAGAAAAGTTTTTTCTTGCATATCATTCAAAAAATTTTCGGATTGACCCGTATTCGACCAACTAGTAACCCAAGATTCCATACTTTTAGTAAATGAGAGAGAAATCCACCAGGGCAGAAATACTATAGATGCAAGATACAAAAGAGGAGTGAATGCTTTCTTTTTTGCCATTTTTAACCTGTGAATTTTTAATTAACCCACTCCATTTGTCGACTCTATGTGATCCAATATTTCTTTCAAACCAAACATGAGTTCTAGACAAGGTATCAAACCTATGAATCTATTTTCTTTGTGATTTTGTTTGAATCTAGAAAGAATACAGAAATAGACTAAGACTCCACTTGGAATTCGACTGAAGAAATAATACAAAATTGTGTTTCCAGATATATCAATTCATCAAATTCCAAACAAAACACGTGTCTCCTTTCGATCAATGAACAAAAGAAGTCCTTTAAGGAATGAATATTGTTGAGATTTGGAGACGTAAAGAACTCTTTTTCTATCAAAATATCAAATATTTCAAAAAAATTCAAAGGAGTTTCCATAGTCAAGAATAGAATAATTGAGAGAAAGATATTGTGATGATCAAAAAATCGATTGACAAAAAGAAAAGAATTTACAAGATATGATTTATCTGCATCTAAAGTATCACTTAGTTATAGAAAAAACAAGATTCTTGTATTTTTCCCTCCTGCGGAGAAAGCATTTGTTCTTCAGCCCAATCCCTTTCTCAAAAGACTTCAATTGGTACGCGCAAGAAATAGGCCAATTCCGCGGCTTTTTGTTCAATTTCTCGTGGAGTCAAATTCTCATCAGTACGGGTCAACGGAATAGCCCCCCGGCCTCTGATGTCCATATAAAGGATACGGCGAGCATAAATACCCTCTTTAACTTCTATTCTAACGGATTGAATATCTTTTATACGGAATCGGAGGAATATGCGACGATTTTTTCCAGGAAATCCCCACCGAAAAATACACACCATTCCTTCCTTTCTATCGAATTGATCATAACCACTACCTACATTCCAGGAAATTGTGCACCACAAGTAGGAACTAATAAAGAGACCTGCGATCCCGTAGAAAGACATGACGATCCCTTGTGGAAAAAAAAGGATTTGCTGAGACGGAACAAAAGATATCAAATTTCTACCAAGATAACTGGAAGTTCCAACCAATAAGAATCCGAATGAACCTAAAAAAACGATAAGCGCCCAGCAAAAATTACTTAGTTTTCGAGACCCCGTTATAAGTTCTATCCATATATGTTCTGATCGCCAACTCATACTTGATCCGATTGCATTTTATTGGAATTGAGAGAATACCCAAAATGGTTTTGACTTTACTTTTTTGTTTCCGAATGAACTTTCATCAACTAGCACTAGTTTAATGTGAACTAGCACTAGTTTGATGGGAACCTTTAGGAGTAATTCCTCAAATTGGTTAGATCTAAAATAATAACACACCCTTCCTATGATCCCAATATACAGATATACATATAGATCCGCCAACTTTACATTTTGGGTATCCAGCAGTCCTGATCTATTTCAAACTAGTTGGAATTCAGTTACCCATAGATCATTTTCTGCAGGCATAAGAGCTTTTTCCTTTAGGTTCGTCAGAAATCACATGTTCTACCTTATTTCATTTCCCGAAATAAATATATGGGTTATGCTACAAGTCTAAGTTTCAAAAAAACGGATGAGATTGGGTCCCCTCAGATCTAAAAAATCTTGTTTTTTTGAACATGAAGAAATAAAGAAGCCATTGCAATTGCCGGAAATACTAGGCCTACTAAAGGTACAAAAATAGAGGGAAATTGGAAAGTTGTCATAAAATGGGTACCTCGATTTACTATTTGTACCTGTTCTTATTGTTTTTAATATCATATTTATTATTTATACTAATTATAATTAATAATTGTAATTAGTATGAATTCGTAGTTATTATGAATTCATTCAATTTGAAAATTCTTATTACAGATATAAGTATCTAATTGAGTATATAGAATAAGTCCAAGGAATGTAGAACACAAAAAATGGACTTATTCGTCTATCTACATGAAAGATACATATGATAATCCATTTGATTATTTTTCTTCATTTCTTTGTGTTTTGTTATTGTCTTCGAATTTAATATTAATAGGAGTTTCTTACAAATTATTGAAAGATTCATTAGAATGCGGCACAACCGGGATTTTTAGTGAAAATAGGATTTTCGGGGTATGAAGAAAGATACAAAACCATACATCTATTTTTTTATATATTGGAATTTGATTCTATACCTAAGACAAAATTCGTTTTATTTGCCTAATTTCACGAAAGGAAGAACTCGTGTTTTTATCTTGTTGATAGAGACTTCTTAATTAGTAATCAGGAATCCAGGTAAAAAAAAGAGTTATCCACCACTTTTTAGTCTTTTTACAATTAGATCTTAGGTCACCAAAGAAAACTTCATTCTTAGTTACTTTGATTCCGATAAGCAAACTACTTGTTTGCTACAAATAATTGAACCTAGTGCATTGAATTGGAATTCAAGGGAAAGAAGGCGTGGAGCTTAAATAACTCACTCAGAACACTTTTTAAAAGATTACGTGGTACGATTAGGTCAAATAAGCCCTTCTGGAATAAATATTCAGAAGCTTGTGAACCTTCGGGTATCGTTTTATTCAATGTTTGTTCAATTACTCTTTTACCCGCAAATGCAATGTAGGAATTTGGTTCTGCAATAATAATATCTCCCAACATACCAAAACTAGCTGTTACCCCGCCGGTAGTCGGAGATGTAAGGATTGATACATACAATAACTTTTTATTTGATTGGTAATCATATAAGGCAGACGAGATTTTAGCCATTTGCATCAAGCTCAAACTTCCTTCTTGCATGCGCGCCCCCCCCGAAGCGCACACTATAATAAGAGGTATAAATTGATTGGTAGCGTACTCAATCAAACGGGTTATTTTCTCCCCGACTACGGAGCCCATACTACCCCCCATAAATTTAAAATCCATAACCCCAATTGCTACGGGAATACCATTTAGTTGACCTACGCCTGTTTGAACAGCCTCGGTTAATCCTATGTTTCTTTGATAAAAATCAATACGATCTTTATAAGTCTCCTCCTCCGAATGAAATCCAATGGGATCCCCGGAGACCATGTCTTCATCCATAGGATCCCAAGTACCGGGGTCGATCAAAACTTCGATTCTTTCTGAACTACTCATTTTCAAATGATATCCACATTGTTCACAAATATTAATTTGTGATTTCAAAAGTTTCTTATAATTTAATCCATAACAATTTTCGCATTGAACCCACAACTGCTTGTATTTTTGAGTTTCATCGAAATCGCTAGCTCTTAGAGTTAAATCACTACTCTTCGCGCGGGTTCGGATACTGGGTTCACTACTAGTTTTACGTTTCTGAAAAACGCACCTAGAAATGTAACTGTCACTGCTATCACTTACAGTGGGTGTATCAATACA